TGACACTTTTTTTGTTAAGGATAGTAATAGGGACAGTTATTCCATATATTTTGATATTGAAAATAAAATTTTTGAAATTGATAATGATCACTCTTTTCTGAGTGAACTAGAAAGTTCTTTTTATAGTTTTCCTAATTATAGTTATAGGAATAATGGATCTAAAAGTTATGATCCCGACTACGATTGTTACATGTATGATACTAAATCGAGTTGGAATAATAAAATTCATAATCGCGTTGACTCTTATCTTCATTCTAAAATCTGTATTGAGAGTCACATTTTAAGTAGTAGTGACAATTACAGTGACTGTTACATTTATAATTTGATTTGTGGTGAAAGTGGAAATAGTAGTGAAACCGAGAGTTCCAATATAAAAAATAGCACGAATGGTAGTGATTTAACTATAAGAGAAAGTTCTAATGATCTCGATGTAACTCAAAAGTACAGGCATTTGTGGGTTCAATGCGAAAATTGTTATGGATTAAATTATAAGAAATTTCTTAAGTCAAAAATGCATATTTGTGAACAATGCGGATATCATTTGAAAATGAGTAGTTCAGATAGAATCGAACTTTCGGTTGATCCAGGTACTTGGGATCCGATGGATGACGACATGGTCTCTATGGATCCCATTGAATTTCATTCAGACGAAGAACCTTATAAAAATCGTATTGATTCTTATCAAAGAAAGACAGGATTAACGGAGGCTATTCAAACGGGTACGGGGCAACTAAACGGGATTCCCATCGCAATTGGGGTTATGGATTTTCAGTTTATGGGGGGTAGTATGGGATCCGTCGTAGGCGAGAAAATCACCCGTTTGATCGAGTATGCTGCCAATAAACTTTTACCTCTTGTTCTAGTGTGTGCTTCCGGAGGAGCACGCATGCAAGAAGGAAGTTTGAGCTTGATGCAAATGGCTAAAATATCTTCCGCTTTATATGATTATCAATCAAATAAAAAGTTATTTTATGTATCAATTCTTACATCTCCTACGACTGGTGGAGTGACAGCTAGTTTTGGTATGTTGGGGGATATCATTATTGCGGAACCTAATGCCTATATTGCATTTGCGGGTAAAAGAGTAATTGAACAAACATTGAAGAAGACAGTACCTGAAGGTTCACAAGCGGCTGAATATTTATTCCATAAGGGCTTATTCGACCCAATCGTACCGCGTAATACTTTAAAGGGGGTTCTGAGTGAGTTATTTCAGCTCCACGCCCTTTTTCCTTTGAATCAAAAGTAACTCAAGTAGAATTCTTAAGTTAAATTTTTTTTTTGTGGCGAACAAGAACAATTAGTTAGTTAGTTTATCAGAATCAAAAGAAAATAAAACTCGAAGAGTGGATTTTTCTTTGGTAACAGAAGATTTCATTGTATAAAGAATCATGCGGATAATTATTTTTTTTTTACTGATATTACGGATTAGTAATAAGTAAACCTCTTTCAACAAAACAACATAACATCAAAAGAGAATTCTTCCTGAGAATTAGGAGGCAAGGCAAATAAAACGAATTTCATGTTCCCCTCTTGCATATGTATATATAATTCAAATAGAGAAAATATAGAACCCTGCATATTTCTATATCTCCCAACTAAGTCCCATTTTGCCTAAGAATCTCCGCTCTTGGATCGGATTCTAACGAATCCTTCGGGAATTTCTAAGAAATTCTTTTTTTTTATTAAAAAAGCAATTAGATATTAAAAAAGAAATTAGAAGCTAAGAACAACAGAAGAAGAAAAATAAGTAAGAATAAAGAATAATAATAATCACGAAAATGGATTATCATACCTATATTTCATGTAGAAAGATGAATAAGTCCGTTTATTTAGTTCTAGGTTTCTTGCACTTAATATATATACTCATTTAGTATACTTAGTATACTTATATCCAATTATATACGAATGAGAATATGAATTCTAATTATTATAGGATATCTTTATACCAATAACAGGTACAAATATTAAATCGGGGTACCCTTTCTATGACAATTCTCAACAACTTTCCCTCTATTTTTGTGCCTTTAGTAGGCCTAGTATTTCCAGCAATTGCAATGGCTTCTTTATTTCTTCATGTTCAAAAAAATAAGATTTTTTAAATCCGATGGGGTCAAATCTCATCTAGTTTTTTTTTTCAAAATTTAGTGAACACAGATATCCATTTAGTAGAATAATGTATAAGACTAAGATAAGAGGCGGCTTTCTCCGAACATAAATGCAAGAGCTCTTATGCATTCATAAAGATGATATATAGGTAAACGAATTCTATCTATTTTCAATAATAGTTCGTGATACGAGCTCATGTCTGCAATGAAAGTCAATGTATCTATATGTATGTACCTATTTATGGGGAATCATATGAAGTGGATGCTCTTATTTTATTATATCTAACCAATTCGATGAAATTCTGCTAATAATTCACATCAGAATAGTACTAGTTGATGCGAGTTACTTCGGAAACAAAAAAAGTCAATTCAAATTGATTTTGGTTATTCCCTCAATTCCAATAAAATGCGACTGGATCGAGTATGTATGAGTTGGCGATCAGAATATATATGGATAGAATTTATAGCAGGATCCCGCAAAACTAGTAATTTCTGCTGGTCCTTTATACTTTTTTTAGGTTCATTAGGATTCTTATTGGTTGGAATTTCTAGTTATTTTGATAGTAATTTGATATCTTTATTTCCATCTCAGCAAATAAATTTTTTCCCACAGGGGATCGTGATGTCTTTCTATGGGATCGCGGGTCTCTTTATTAGTTCCTATTTGTGGTGCACAATTGCATGGAATGTAGGTAGCGGTTATGATCGATTTGATAGAAAAGAAGGAATAGTGTGTATTTTTCGTTGGGGATTTCCTGGAAAAAATCGCCGCATCTTTCTACGATTCCTTATGAAAGATATTCAGTCCATCAGAATAGAGGTTAAAGAGGGTATTTATGCTCGTCGTGTTCTTTATATAGAAAGCAGAGGTTTGGGGGCTATTCCCTTGAATCGTACTGATGAGAATTTGACTCCACGAGAAATTGAGCAAAAGGCTGCGGAATTGGCCTATTTCTTACGTGTACCAATTGAAGGATTTTGAAAAATGAACCGAAGAATAAATGCTTTCGCGTCAGGAGGAAAAACCCAAGAATCCTCTTTTTCTATAGTATAACTTACTTGATTGAAGGTTCTTCAGAACGTCCAGTTGGACCAAAGCAAACGTGTACAGACTACAGACCTGCCATAACAGAAAACAAAACTTTTTTGTCTACGAAAAAAATTGTTTTTTTGCGTATGGAAATCCCCCCGCAACTCAATTCAGTACCAAAAGAAGTAAGAAATAGAAATAATAGATTAGATTCATCTGATATATCAAAACGTTTCGGAATAAAAAATTTATCTTTTTATGTTCAATATTTGGAATTGATACGTTAGATATGGATAGATCATATCTTGGAAATTATCTCGACTTTCTTTTGTCAATCGACCCCTTTCTTTTATCCCTTCTTTTGTCTTTCTTAATGAATAAAGAATTGGATCTCCTAGAATGAGAACTTTTCCGTCTTTCTTTTTTTTTTTTTCTACACTAGATTCAAGGACTAACTGCCGAATCACAACTCACAACTAAAACACAGAGACTAGATTCATAGGCGCGATACTTTGTAATAGAACTCATGCTTGATAGAAATATTAGATTGTATAGAATCAACGAATGAGGTGGGTTCATTAACAATTCACAGATGAAAAAATGACAAAAAAGAACGCATCCATTCCCCTTCGATATCTTTCATCTATAGTCTTTTTAGTATTTTTGCCCTGGTGGGTCTCTCTCTCATTTAATAAAAGTCTGGAATTTTGGGTTACTAATTGGTGGAATACTAGGCAATCCGAAACTTTTATTAATGATATTCAAGAAAAGAGTATTCTCGAAAAATTTATAGAATTGGAGGAATTATTCCTCTTGGACGAAATGATAAAGGAATTTCCGGAAAGACATCTAGAAAAGCTTCGTATAGGGCTCCAGAAAGAAACAATCCAATTGATCAAGATGTACGATGAGGATCATATCCATACGATTTTGCACTTCTCGACAAATACAATCTGTTTCGTTATTCTAAGTGGTTATTCTATTCTGGGTAATGAAGAACTTGTTATTCTTAACGCTTGGGCTCAAGAATTCCTATATAATTTAAGCGACACAATAAAAGCCCTTTCGATTCTTTTAGTAACTGATTTATGTATCGGATTCCATTCGCCCCACGGTTGGGAACTCATGATTGGCTATGTATACAACGATTTTGGATTTTCTCATAATGAGCAAATTATATCTGGTCTTGTTTCCACTTTTCCAGTCATTCTAGATACAATTTTTAAATATTGGATTTTCCGTTATTTAAATCGTGTATCTCCGTCACTTGTAGTCATTTATCATTCAATGAATGACTGAAAACCGACTCACTGATCCAATTATAATGTGTACATAAGCAAAGCAGTCAAAGGTCAAAGTCGTACTTTTTACTGGAATCCTAGATTCCAGTAAAAAGTCAAATTCTTTCAGTATTTCAGTAAATAGCAGAATCGCGGATAGGGAACTATATTAGCGACCTACCTAATTTTATTGTAGAAATTTTCGGGATCAACAATTGGACCATGCAAATTAGAAATACCCTTTCTTCGCTAAAGGAAGAGATTACTCGATTCATTTCCGTATCGCTGATGATATATATAATAACTCAGGTATCCATTTCAAATGCATATCCCATTTTTGCGCAGCAGGGTTTTGAAAATCCACGCGAAGCAACTGGTCGTATTGTATGCGCGAATTGTCATTTAGCTAATAAGCCCGTGGATATTGAGGTTCCACAGGCGGTACTTCCCGATACTGTATTTGAAGCAGTTGTTAGAATTCCTTATGATATGCAACTGAAACAAGTTCTTGCTAATGGTAAAAGGGGGGCTTTGAACGTGGGGGCCGTTCTCATTTTACCAGAGGGGTTTGAATTAGCCCCC